TTTCGACGCAAGTTCGAATTTGCGACAGGATAGGTAAAAATAGAAATAAATTGATCAAATATTCCTGGAAAAATTCTGTCACTTATACTTAATGGAGTCTTGTATAGAATATCAAAATTGATCCAATTTCTACCTATTATTATGATATTACGATCTGATGGGATACCAACAAAAAAATAAATGGTTCAATCTCCTCTCTATGAATGAGATAAAGACAGAATAATCAAAAGTAGTATAGAGTTTCCTTTTTTTAACACACTAATTCAAAAAAGAATTCGCGGATTCTTTTTGGTAGTGAGTGGGATTTATAGAATACGATAAAATTGCGTTGCGTAATATAATATAAATATACTAAGAATTGTATTTATTAAGTACATGCTGATACGGCTATCTATCTAGCCATATATCACAACTTTTATTGAAATTTCACTTGGGACAACATGGGCCACACTCCATCAAAATTTGTATTTTCTATTCAATATATTCAAATATTCAATGAAAAATTGAAACAGGATGATTCTCTATAGGGATATGTACATAAGAGAGAGATCCGGCTTGGTATCTAGGTAACAATTTCTGTTCTGGGATTTACATATATACATATATGTTGTTATAATTGAAATTGAAAAGGATTGATTATTGAAAAAATGAATACTGATTAGTCATATTAGTCATAAATTAATTTGATTTTATGATTTTCTTTTGCCATTCAAGGAAACCAAATTTCATTGGAGATAAAAATGGAAGAACCATTCACTAATTCAAAGTAAATTGTTAATGGTTCTGATTTGCCTCAGTCTGTGACCGGAAATCCATTTTTTCTACTCTCAATAAAAAAAAAGAAGGGAAGTTTTTAAGCTTGAGATACAATCAATCGAAGAGAATAATATAAACTAGATCCAATAAAAAAAAAGAATTAGTAATAGAAATAGAATATAGATAATATTTTTATCTATTTTGGACCGAATTTGGCGGCATGGCCAAGTGGTAAGGCGGGGGACTGCAAATCCTTTATCCCCAGTTCAAATCCGGGTGTCGCCTGATCAACAAAAGATCGGGTATTTCTTATCCTGTTGATCTAAATTCGATGAATTTTTGCTCCGCAAGAAGCAGAGGCAAAGGACTAAGCGGACGTGTCAATACTTGATTTTTATAACCCATAGCATAGGTTTTATAAAAGACTGTAATTTTTTTTTCTCAAAATCTGGGTGTAGCCCAAACAAACCGGTATCAATAGGGATGAAGCAACTCTCACTTATTAATTTAACGATAGGTTCGGGCCATTTATTTTATTTAATTGAAAAATCAAATAAACGGCGAGAGTCAATTCAGGGATTCAGAACTAAGGTCGGAAATCTCGGTATCCGAGGGTTCCTAAAGGGCACTCCTTTTTTGGTACTAGAATTGAAGAAGAGATTATACGATATCATATCAAGATCTCTTAAACTGCCCTTATTAAACAAAGTAGTGTCTCGCGATACCGTCTGGTATTAAATTAGATCGGATACGATGATGGGAAATCTATTTAGGAGTTGTGGAAAGGCCCGAAGATACTTTTTATCCAGACTCACGAGAGGCTATGAGTGCTCAGACATGCAATCAGAATGGTTGGTCTACTCTTATTTTTATAGAGTAAATAGAGTAAAGTTCAAAGTTGAAAAGAAAAAATGTATGTAGGAATAGTGGTGGTGGGTTCTCCCGATTCTTTCACAGAAAGAAAGACAGTAAGCTTAGATCAAATAGGAAATAGAGGTATCTGATAGATAGTTATCTCTCTTGATGGTATATTTTTATGCTTTTTGCTTAGTAAAGAAAGATATCAAAACAAACAAAGGGTCTTACTATTCTTACTCTTACATGCTCCACTCCATTAGAGGAGCATTCCTTTGCTATTTCCAAAGAAAAAACGTGTGTATCATCGTATTTGTACTTAATGCTTCCTGATTCTAGCAGAAACCCTAAAATATAGAAACTTGTTACGAGTGTATTCATTGAATTGGTTTGGTTCATCAACAGTCTTAACTCAGAATCCTATTTTGACTCTGCGCCATTGATTCCACTATGATTATTAATCAATAACAGAATAATTCCTTCATAGAAATAGGGGCATAATTCACATGGATATAGTAAGTCTTGCTTGGGCTGCTTTAATGGTAGTCTTTACATTTTCCCTTTCACTTGTAGTATGGGGAAGGAGTGGACTTTAGGGCTGGGGGCACTACTAATTGAGTAATCGATTGCTCAATCGAACTGTATCAACTCTTTATTGATCATTTTTCGAAGCCTTAAAAAAAAATCTCTTCAAAATTGTACTTGAATACAGTAATGAAAGATTATCATCATTGTATTTCGAAACTCAAAGAAAGTCGTTCCGCTATTACGACAATACATATTTGCTTTCTGCTGGAAACGAAGCGATTAGTGATTGTCCAAAAAGGTCCTACACATAAATAACACAAAATAAAATTGGATCTTTCTTCGACCATATATCACACATTTAACATTTGTTTTAGACTCCTAGAAATGTTTTTATGCTTTTTTTGACCCATTTCATGTTTAAGCATGAAAAATGGACAGGCTCTATTCTACTCCTTTTCCAAATAAAATCCGAAGAGGTTACCATATAACTCCGCGGATCATCCCTTAATTGTGACTTCTTGAGATGGGAAATCAAAATAAAAGAAATAGAATTAGAGTGCTATCTATATGTACATCTAATATATGTACATATTGTAATTTGATCTATATGAAGCCTATATTCGTATACAATACAACTTTATATAATAAAAAATAGTATACAATACTAGCCAGTGTGGTAGAAAGAACTATAGTTCTTTCTACCACACTAGCTTATTAGATACTTACTAAGATACTTCTGATTCCAGCCGAATCATTTCATTTAAGACTTAGAGTTTGAATCCCTTTCTTTCATTTCTTAAATCATTGATAAGAATTAATAATTCAAATTAATCATTTTGGCTAACTGTTTTTACATAGATGATAAGTAAAAAAGCAGTAGGAACTAGAATGAACAGTGCAGTAGCAATAAGTGCGAGAATATTGACTTCCATAATCTTCTTTTTTTTGTTTCGCAATAACTCGGGATCTAATCCCATAGAGATGAGAAATTTGACTCTTGTAAATTCAATGGGATGAATTACATCCTGATAATACTGAATCAGATCAATATTATGAATAATAATTTCTGATCTATCAAATGAATTCATCGTCGAAAATGAAATAGTATAACATAGGAAGATCTTTTATCCATACTAAATAAAAAATACCATTTTTGATTGTATCAGAAATACCCGCCGTTGGATTTTCGTCCCCTTTTTGCACTTTTTCTTTTCTATAACCTAGCATCTTCCTTATACAACTTTTCTACTTATACATAGAATTATGTACATAAAATTATGAAGTATCATATGATATGACCAGTATTCTCTGGGTCATACACAGATCCAAACAGTATAAGTGAGATAGAAAAAAGAAAGGATTAAGGATAAAAAATCGAATATTCGAACAAATGAAATTTACTAAGAATAAGAAAGGGGACGTTGCTTGGTTGGTCTTTTCTTTTATTTAGTATCCTCTCTTTATTGGATTGGGATTGGAACGTATACATGAAAAACGCAGTATGCAATTTGAATGAGAATGAAATAGATTGTTTCCAATTAGTATTAATAATTGAGGATACACAAAAAAAAGTAGGAATTTAGAAAGGATGTGCTTTAACCTGAAAAGTACTTCGCCGGGTAATTAAATTCTATTTATATTAAGTGTATCGTACAATAAACGAAGACAATTTATGTCTGTACTCCCCATAAAAATATGGGCACTCTATTTCATTTCATTGATCAAGAACAATCGAAAAAGAAAGTGAGTATAGTATCTCTTAAATTTAAAATACTGAATATAGTCAGTCTGAATATAGCAATACTACCGATTGTACTAATCTACATATGTCTCTCCCTTATCAATCAGTACTAGTGAAAGAAATTCCCCTATTTGTCTGATGATAAATGCGAAACAAAAGAAATAAAAATCCCCCCCCCTACCCTTTTCCCTTTTTCTGTCGGATCGATCGTTGCCTGAACTGAAGGAATCCTATCCTTCCCTTCGTTATATCGAATAGTATGAGATGCTTCATTCATGAAGCATCAAACAAACAAAAAAAAAAACGTTCTAATTCTATAGAATTAGAACATAGATAGAAAGACTTTTCCGATCTAGCCATACCATTAGATTATATTGACAATTCCAAAAACTGTTCATACTATCATCATAGTATGATGACGGTCGGGCGGATATGCCCCCATCGTCTAGTGGTTCAGGACATCTCTCTTTCAAGGAGAAAACGGGGATTCGACTTCCCCTGGGGGTAGGGTACTACGAAAGGAAGTTGATCATGGATTATCAATAAGCCTAGAATGAATTCTTCCTGGGTCGATGCCCGAGCGGTTAATGGGGACGGACTGTAAATTCGTTGGCGACATGTCTACGCTGGTTCAAATCCAGCTCGGCCCAAAAATTCACCGTTCCATGAGAAGGAAACAGAGATGCCTGATCCGTAGAAATAAAGAAAAAGGGTCAATTTTTTTGCTCCATCTATATTTTTTTTCTCATCTCATTGAAAGATTGATTATCTATTTTTAACAATAAAATAAAAAATCACTAGTTACTAATAATCCGCGCTACTCTCACAAAAGCCCGTGTTTATGTGGATATGATATCAATATATCATTCGCGTATCCGTTACGTTACAACATGACAAGTAGAATGTTCTTATGAAACCATAAGAATATGTATGCTATACACCTCGCTGGGATTGTAGTTCAATTGGTCAGAGCACCGCCCTGTCAAGGCGGAAGCTGCGGGTTCGAGCCCCGTCAGTCCCGAACTAGGATCCGATGAATTTCTCAATTCATTTTTTTTTTATTTTTAGCGAAAGGGAAGACGGGGAGCAAAATGAAATCTCCGTTGCGGGAGGGGGTAAA